AAAAAGAAAGACCTCTTTCTTTTTTTATTCTTCGCGTCCAGGATTACGTCCAGGATCATTAGATAGGAATCCAAAGATGAAGAGAGAAACAAAGAATATCACTACTGTGTAAACAAAGAGTTTGAGAGTAAGCATTACACAATCTCCAAGATCATTTTTTGGAAAAAAAAAAGAGAATAGGTTCTCCATTTTTATACCATATATACTATTTTGATACCAATAAATCATGTCTAGGACAGTATTAAAGATCTCATCGAAAACTTACAGCAGCTTGCCAAACAAATGCTAAGAGAAAAAAGAGAACGGGTATTACTGGCATAACATCTACGATTGGATTCAAAAAGGCGTAGGCCTCAGGTAATTTCGCTAAGAAAAAACTACTCCTCAAATAAAGGGCGGAATTAAGACAGATACAGATCAAACTAAAGATATTAAGCATAACAAACATTTTTTTGACTTCGAGATAATTGTATTTTGATTGAGTTATTAATATGTTATTGATATTGCTATACGGTAAAAATTACGAAAGGAAAGTGATATTGCTATACGGTAAAAATTACGAAAGGAAGGTAGACCAAAAAATCCCTCTTTCAACTTACCCAATCAAAAATCCTTCTATTCACAATTGAAAATAGAAGAAATCATACTTTCATACAATATCTTAATTGAATTATCTGTAATGATCAATAAATTCAGTTTAATTCTATATCTACGTGTGTCAAAATCCTAGGAACAATATAGTCTATCAATTTTTGGACTGGAATTGACGAACAACCAATCCCCATACTAGTGTTTATTAGTATCGAATCGAAATCAAAATGGGGCGTGGCCAAGTGGTAAGGCAACGGGTTTTGGTCCCGGTATTCGGAGGTTCGAATCCTTCCGTCCCAGGAGATATTTAATATTAGAAAATTAAGTATTAGTCTAATTTTATTAGACTGAAAAAAAGATTATCTTTTTTTTTGAACTCCCTTTTACTTAAGAGTCGAAGTAGAATATGGGATTAAGAGTATACCCTTGGGTCGACTAGGATTCTTCTTTCTTATTTTGAATGATTCTATTCTGAGCATATCTTTTTCACAAATAGAGTTCCCATACCATAGACTTTAGAGCTTTTATGCATCTGCCATCAATAGTATTTGATGTGGTATGAAAAAAAAAAAACCTTAAAATGGATGTAAATTATATTTTTTTTTTTTTTTTTTTTTTTTTTTTTTTTTTTTTTTTTTTTTTTTTTTTTTTTTTTTTTTTTTTTTTTTTTTTTTTTTTTTTTTTTTTTTTTTTTTTTTTATCAAAATATTGCATTCAGCCAATAAAGTATGGGGTGAAATTGAATTCTTGCTAAGACTTCTTGATTTTTAAACATATAAACATATAAAAGAAGAACGAATATGGATTCCTATGAAATGGCTGGAAGGAAAAAATAAATGACTATTCATGATTCCATATTCCATAATTGAATCAATTACATACCAGTTCCAAATTCCAAACTAGAGGAATGCTATGGTAAAACTTCGTTTGAAACGATGTGGTAGAAAGCAACGCGCGACTTGACGGACATAATCAGCTGTGGATTTTTACACCCACCATTTTTATATTATATAGGAATGAAGATGCTCTTGGCTCGACATCCTTTATTCCAATGGAACCTGTTGGGTTCTAATGGAACTAGTACGTGATGTAGCTCGAGCAGAAAGTATTGGTTCATTTCTCCGAGGCAAGGATCTAGGGTTAGTGCCAATTAATAAATAAGTTTGACCAACTTCGTAAGTATATTTTCGATTTCTAAATCGAAAATATCTAATTAGAACAAGTTTCAAATCCAAAAAAGGAAAATTTGTTGGGATTAGTGAAACTCTTTTGATCAAAAGGGTATCGTGCGGGAATCAAATCACCCGTTCGTATAATTATTTGATAGAAATAATTCATAAAAAGGGGCATGTTGCTGCCATTTTGAAATGATTAAAAGTCACCGAAGGAATGTCTAAACCCAATGATTCGAGTCAAAGATAAAGTATCTTGGAACAAGGAAATCCCCCTTTTTTTTTTTCAATTGTCTTGACAACTCGATCAAGAATGAAGACAACCAAAAAAAGGGGGGATTAGAGACCGCTCAAAACAAAAAAAAAAATGAAATGCCTAATTTCTTTGGAACTATTTCAGAATTATCCAACTTGAGTTATGAGAATACAAATTTTTTCTTCGATTAAAGAAGAATAAATGAAGTATAAGCATAGTCTAATTAATTTGATACTTTTATGGATCTCCATTTGAGATTCTAATTCTATACATAGCAATAACTTCGAATTTCTCGAGCCGTACGAGGAGAAAACTTCGTATACGTTTCTAGGGGGGGGGGTTATAGTTCATCTACATCTATCCCAATGAGCCGTTTATCGAATCGTTGCAATTGATGTTCGATCCCGAAGAGAAGGAAGAGATCTTCGGAAAGTAGGTTTTTATGATCCAATAAATAATCAAACCTATTTAAATATTCCTGCTATTCTATATTTTCTTGAAAAAGGCACTCAACCTACAGGAACTGTTTATGATATTTTAAAGAAGGCGGGGGTTTTTACGGAATTTCGTCGTCTTAATCAAACGCAAATCAATTAATGAAATACAAAAACAAAACAGACGAGGGCGGGGGCGGTTCCTATATAGCTTTGTAGAAATAAAATAGCTTATACTATCCCCCCTCTCTCTTTTCCTTTCTTCCAACTTTCTTTTTTTTTGATCTAACTTTATTGACATAAGGTCGATAGAAGAAATGAATAATTGGATCGACGAGAAATAGCAAATTTGGATCTTACTGCGATTCGTTTTTTGTTGGATCGACGAGAAATAGCAAATTTGGATCTTACTGCGATTCGTTTTTTGTTGGAACTTCATTTATTAACAAATAATAAAGAAAGAAACCTGGAACTCTTTCCTATTTCTTCCCTAATTTCTTCTTTTACCTATGCTTTTCTTTTTCTAGTTATGTAGATTGTATATCTAGTGTAAATCCAAGCCAACACAAGTCTTTTATTTATTTTTCAGTGCACTCTTTATCTAAGCATTCATATTGACAACAGTGTATTGAACGAATATAATTCGATCGTGTCGAAACGTACCTATTTATCTTTCCTAAGTTTGGTTTGTGACTTGACTTCGAAATTTTTTATGCGATAGACTTTTTGGTAGTTCAATGTTTTGATTGATTGCGTCGTGCAATTTTATCTTGGATTTATTTTCCATATGGATTTCCACGTACGACGTTTTGTTTCTTGGGGGTTGCTAACTCAACGGTAGAGTATTCGGCTTTTAAGTGCGGCTAGCATCTTTTATACATTTGTATGAAGTAACAGATTCGTTCAGACCCTCGGTAGAGTTTGTAAGACCACGACTGATCCTGAAAGGACTGAATGGAAAAAGCAGCATGTCGTATCAATAGATAATTCTGAAAATATTTCATTCTTACCAGATCGGTTCAAAACCTTATTTGAATTGAAGTCTTAGGAAAAAAGAAAATGCAATTAATTCAGAGTCGGGTCAATTGAATAAATGGATAGAGTCCTATGACGTGACGTCAATTAATTATAGGGAAAGCAACGAGCTTCTGTTCTTAAATTTTTGAACGATTCCCCGATCTAATTACATGTTAAAAATATATTAGTGCCCGAGACGGGAAGGGTTTTCCATCAAGGGATGATTATCCATTTTTTTAATAAGTCCTACTTATTAGCTATTTCCTATTCTGGGTTGGACATAAATGTGTATAAAGAAGCAGCATATTGATAAAGATAGTTTTTTCCAGAATCAAAAGAGCGATTGGGTTGAAACAATAAAGGATTTCGAATCCCTATTCTTATCCTATAATGAATAGAAGATTGAAGAGGGTAGAGAGTCCGTTAAGTTAATAAGTATACCTGTCTCCGAGTTATCCATTTTTTTCTTACTATAAAACCTTGTTTTAACTGTATCGCACTATGTATCATTTGATAACTAATAAAAGAAATACCTATCATTTGATAACTAATAAAAGAAATACCTCCTTTTTTGTTTTTTGTGTTCAAATTGAATTGGAAATGGAGGAATTTCAAGGCTATTTCGAACTAGATGGATCTCGACAACACGATTTCCTATACCCACTTATTTTTCGGGAGTCTATTTATGTGCTTGCTCATGATGGTGGTTTAAATGGATCCGTTTTGTTTGAAAATGCGGGTTATGACAATAAATCTAGTTCAATAATTGTGAAACGATTAATTAATCGAATGTATCGACAGAATTTTTGGATTATTTCGTCTAATGATTCGAGCCAAAATCCACTTTTTTTTTGGCACAATAAGCATTTTTATTCGAAAATTCTATCAGAGGTATTTGCAGTCATTGTGGAAATTCCATTTTCCCTACGATTAGTATCGTACTTAGACTTAGAAAGGAAAGAAATAGCAAAGTCCCATAATTTACGATCACTTCATTCACTATTTCCTTTTTTAGAGGACAAATTTTCCCATTTAGATTATGTGTCAAATGTACTAATACCCTACCCCACCCATCTGGAAATCTTGGTTCAAAGTCTTCGCTACTGGGTGCACGATGCCTCTTCTTTGTATTTATTACGTTTCTTTCTCTACGACTATTGGAATAGTCTTATTACTCCAAATAAACATATTTCCATTTTGTCAAAAGGTAATCCAAGATTATTCTTGTTCCTATATAATTCTCATATATGTGAATACGAATCCATCGTCCTTTTTCTCCGTAATCACTCTTCTCATTTACGGTCAACATCTTATGGGGTCTTTTTTGAACGAATTTTTTTCTATGTAAAAATCGAACATCTTGTTAAAGTTTTTTTTGATAATGATTTTCATCACATCCTATGGGGTTTCAAGGATCCTTTCCTGCAGTATCTTAGATATCAAGGAAAATCCATTTTGGCTTCAAAAGATACGCCTCTTATGAGCAATAAATGGAAATATTACCTTGTCAATTTATGGCAATATCATTTT